TTTCCTGCTGCTGTTTGAGCAGCAAATGGTGTCCCTCTTCTTGTACCCTTGAATCCACAAGTACCGGCCGAGGACCAAGAAACAACCCGACCCCGTACATCTGTAACAGTCACAATGGTATTGTTGAAACTTGCTTGAACATGAATAACTCCCTTTGGTAGTCTACGTGTACTTTTACGTGAACCAATACGTCCATTCCTACGTGAACCAATTCTTGGTATAGGTTTTGCCATATTTTAGCATCTCATAAATATGAGTCAGAGATATATGGATATATCCATTTCATGTTAAAACAGATCTTTTATTTTTATTTGTACATTTGGGGTCCTTTAGAGAGTTCCTTTTAGAAAAATTATCCTTGTCTTTGTTTATGTCTTGGGTTGGAACAGATTACGATAATTCGTCCCCGCCTACGGATCAGTCGACATTTTTCACAAATTTTACGAACAGAGGCCCTGATTTTCATATTTTGCATTCCTTAACTTAAACTGAATTCCTAATCTACTTCGTGGAAGAAAATAAGTTTCTTGAAATTTCATTTAAAATCTCGACTTGTATCTCCCCAAAAGTAATCTTAAATCACCTAATCGTTCGAGTTCGAATCTTTGTTGCGGAGTCTAAAAATTATACGCCCTCGAGTTGAATCATAACGACTTACCTCAATTTTGACTCTATCTCCTGGTAGTATCCGTATAAAACTACGTCGGATCCTTCCTGAAACATAACCTAGAATCAGATCTTCATTATCTAAACGAACCCGGAACATACCGTTGGGAAGTGATTCAGTAATTAAACCTTCATGAACCCATTTTTGTTCCTTCATTCCAGGTACAACCCCCTTGAAATATCAACTAATGGAGGAGGAGTGATATTAGATAACTCTTTATCTTTTTTTTTTTCACAAATAATCAATTTCATATCTAATTTTGATAGTCGAAGGATTACCATATATAACACAAGATTTCTCCCCCGATTCCTTCTAATCGAGCTTCTCGGTCTGTCATTATACCTCGAGAAGTAGAAATAATTACAATCCCTATACCACCTAAAATTCTAGGAATTCTTTGATAGTTAGAATAGATTCGTAGACCAGGTCGACTTATCCGTTTTAAATTTAAAATAGTTTGAGATGGCCCCTTCCTATTTCTTCTATGTTGTAGGGTTAAAACCAAAAAATCTTTGTTGTTTTCCCGATGTTTTCTCACGTTTTCTATAAAACCTTCTCTTAAAAGTATTTTTACAATGCTTTCAGTGATGCTAGTAGATGATATTCGAACCGTTACTTTTCTATGCATGTCAGCATTTCGTATAGAGGTTATTATGTCAGCAATAGTGTCCCTACCCATAATGAACTAAAATTTGTGGTTCCTCAAAATTTTGATATAATAAACATGATATTTTTTGTTATGAAGTAACATTATTAAAGGTATATACGTGAGACACAATCTATTAATCATTCAAAATACTCTACTATACCTTATAACTCTATATGATGATGATGTTTTTATCTTATAATACTTCAGGGGCTAATGACACTATTTTAGTAAAATTTAACTTTCTTAATTCTCGGGCGATCGCACCAAAAACTCGAGTTCCTTTTGGATTTCCTTCTTCATCAATGACAACTGCAGCATTGTCATCATATCGTATTATCATACCATTATCGCGTTTGAGTTCTTTACAAGTACGTACAATTACAGCTCTGATCACTTCCGATCTTTTTAGGGGCATATTTGGTACTGCTTCTTTGATCACAGCAACAATAACATCACCAATATGAGCATATCGGCGATTACTAGCTCCTAGTATTCGAATACACATCAATTCTCGGGCCCCGCTGTTATCTGCTACATTCAAATAGGTCTGGGGTTGAATCATATCATTTTTTTTATCTGTTCTTTCAATGCAAAACAAAAGGGGCAAAAAAAAAAAAAGAAACCTGCAATTGCTTTTTTATTCCAAGAACTCTTTCTTTTGGTTATACGTTTCTATCACGAAATAATGAATTGAGTTCGTATAGGCATTTTGGATGCCGCTATTGAAATAGCCTTTCGAGCTATATTTTCTGCTACTCCACCCATTTCATAAAGTATTCTACCTGGTTTAACAACAGCTACCCAATATTCGGGAGATCCTTTACCCGACCCCATACGTGTTTCCGCAGGTCTTACTGTAACGGGTTTGTCTGGAAATATACGTACCCATATTTTTCCACCACGGCGGGCATTTCGTGTCATTGCTCGTCGCCCTGCTTCTATTTGTCTAGATGTGATCCAAGCGGGTTCAAGTGCCTGAAGAGCATATCGACCGAAACAAATAGAATTACCTCGATACGATATTCCCCTCATTCTTCCTCTATGTTGTTTACGGAATCTGGTTCTTTTGGGGTTATAGTTGATGGTTGTTTCGCAATGCCATCTCTACTACAGAACTGGACATGAAAGTTTCTTCTCATCCAGCTCCTCGCGAATCAAAACAATTGAAAAAAAAAGTCGCGGGC